CCATTTCGTCGTCCAGTAGCGACGACCATCTTTTTGATTGGTACCGCAGTCGCTCTTTGGTTGGGTATTGGTGCAACATTACCTATCGATAAATCTCTAACTTTAGGTCTTTTTTAATTTGATTCAATTGTGAAATAACACGACGTGCCTATCTAGGGAATAGTCGCTTCAAAGCGAATTATCCCTAGATGAATTGTGCTACAGATTCAAAACCTATTTAAATCTTAATTCAAAATAAACGAAAAAATTTCAATAGATTTTCTTTTTTGGTAAATCAATTGCGAAATGTTTTTTTAAAATGCCCAATACCTCTTTTACACCTTCTGGGCAAAAATGGTCAATTTTCTTAAGGTCTTCTTGACTGTTATTCAAAAGGTCCGATAATGTATATATATTGCACCTTTTCAGGCAATTATAGACCCTGGGAGAAAATTCGGATTGATCAATAAAAATGGATTTCAATGCTACTTTTGTTTTGTTTTTTCTGAGTTTATCCAATTTAGCTTGAAAAGAAAAAGGGGATAAAGAAACCGTGTGTTGATTGTCTTCTAAAGGTAAGTTTTCTTCTTCCTTTTGTAAAAAGGAAATAACTAAATCAATCAAATTCCGGGAGGCTTCATGAAGTGCTTCTTTCGGAGTTAAACTCCCATTTGTCCATATTTCGAGAAAGAGTATTTCTTGTTTCTGATTCCCATCCCCATACGAATGAATACTATGATTCATATTTCGAACAGGCATGAATATAGCATCTATAGGATAACTTGCATCTTGCAAGTTATGTGGTATTTTTCGAAAATAGCCACGATTTCGCTCAATTTCTAATCGAATACACAAACTAATTGGTTCTGTCAAGCTAGCTATATGTTGTGTATTGTCGACGATTTCTACATAAGGCGGTAAGATGATATCTTGAGCAGTTACATATCCAGGACCTCTGACACAAATAAACGCGCCACAAGTTCCATATAGATTACTTTTCAATACAATTTCTTTCAAATTTATTAAAATTTCATGGACTGATTCTTGAATACCTGTTATAGTAGAATATTCGTGGGGGACGTTCTCAGATTTTACACGTGTGATACATGTTCCTTCTATTTCTCCAAGCAAAGCTCTTCGCATCGCAATGCCTATTGTGTCGGCCTGGCCTTTCATAAGTGGAGACAGAATAAAGCGCCCATAAAAGAGACGTTTACTATCTGTTCTTGATTCAACACACTTCCACTGTAGTGTCCGAGTAGATACTGTTACTTTCTCTCGAACCATAGTAATATTATTTTTTTGAGTTTATTTGATTGAATTATTTATTTCTCTTGTTTCTCTTGAAATTTCTTCTATTTCTACACACGTCTTTTTTTCGGAGGTCTACAGCCATTATGTGGCATAGGGGTTACGTCCCGTATAAAAGTTAATAGTATACCACTTCGACGAATAGCTCGTAATGCTGCGTCTCTTCCGAGACCAGGACCTTTTATCATGATTTCGGCTCGTTGCATACCTTGATCTACTACCATACGAATAGCATTTGATGCTGCAGTTTGGGCGGCAAAGGGTGTCCCTCTTCTCGTACCCTTGAATCCACAAGTACCGGCCGAGGACCAGGAAACCACCCCACCTCGTACATCTGTAACCGTGACAATGGTGTTATTAAAACTTGCTTGAACATGAATAACTCCCTTTGGCATTCTACGTGCATTCTTACGTGAACCAATACGTACATTCCTACGTGAACCGGTTCTCGGTATAGCTTTTGCCATATTGTATCATCTCATAACTACGATATATGGATATATCCATTTCAGGTCAAAAGAGATTCTTTATCTGTATTCTGTATATTGAGTTCTTTAGCAAGTCTGATTATCCTTGTCTTTGTTTATGTCTCGGGTTGGAACAAATTATTCTAATGCGACCTCGCCTGCGGATTAGTCGACATTTTTCACAAATTTTACGAACGGAAGCTCTTATTTTCATATTTCTTATTCCTTATCTTAATTTGGAGTCTACTTTTTGGTAGAAAATAAGTTTCTTAAGATTTTTCAGCCCGAGTCGTAGTGAATAAAAAACCTAATCTTTCGAATCCTTGTTTCGGAGTCGATAAATTATACGTCCTCTGGTTGAATCATAACGGCTTACTTCAATTTTTACTTTATCTCCCGGCAGTATCCGTATAAAACTACGTCGGATCTTTCCTGAAACATAACCTAGAATCAAATCTTCATTATCTAATCGAACCCGGAACATGCCATTGGGAAGTGATTCAGTAATTAAACCTTCATGAATCCATTTTTGTTCTTTCATTGTCCCCCTGAAGTATCAACTAATGGAGAAGAAAGGATATTAGCCAACCGATCCTCTTTCTCTTTTTTACAATTCCAAAAAGGAACAGGTTTCAGATTCCATTTGGATAGTAAAAGGATTACCATATATAACACAAAATTTCTCCCCCGATTCCTTCTAGCCGAGCCTCCCGGTCTGTCATTATACCTCGAGAAGTAGAAAGAATTATAATTCCCATCCCATCTAAAATTCTAGGAATTCGTTGAGAGTTGAAATAGATTCGTAAACCCGGCCGACTAATCCGTTTTAAATTTAAAACTTTTCTATAGGGTCTTTTCCTATTCCTTCTATGTCTCAGGGTTAAAACCAAAAAACATTTGTTTTTTTCTCGATGCTTTCGTACGTTTTCGATAAAACCTTCTCGAAAGAGTATTTTAACAATATTTTCGGTAATATTAGTGGATGCTATGCGAACAACTCTTTTCCTATCCATATCAGCATTTCGTATAGAGGTTATTATCTCAGCAATAGTATCTCTACCCATGATGAATTAAGATGAGTGGTGCTTTCAAATTGGATATAATCAACATGTTTTTTTGTTTTTATTGGTTTCGAAATATGAATTTTTCAAGGTGTATACGTGAGACACAATACTACGAATTAATTTCGTTCTTAATTTATTTCGGTCAAATAAATCAAAGATGTCACGATCTTATTTTATAATACCTCTGGAGCTAGTGAAACTATTTTAGTAAAATTTAATTGTCTTAATTCCCGGGGAATTGCACCAAAAATTCGAGTTCCTTTTGGATTTCCTTCTTGATCAATTACAACTGCAGCATTATCATCATATCGTATTATCATACCGCTGTCACGTTTAAGTTCTTTACAGGTACGAACAATTACAGCTCTTACTACTTCTGATTTTTCTAGGGGCATATTTGGTACTGCTTCTTTGATCACAGCAACAATAATGTCGCCAATATGGGCATATCTACGATTACTAGCTCCTATGATTCGAATACACATCAATTCTCGAGCCCCGCTGTTATCCGCTACATTCAAATGGGTCTGGGGTTGAATCATATCAATTTTTTGGTCTATTCAAAAGATGAAGAAAAAAAAAGAGATATTGTTTGTCCAAAAAAAGAAACTCGCGGTTTTGTTTCATTCCCAAAACTCATTTCTATTGGTTCAACCTTTTTAGACCGAACTAATAAATTGAGTTCGTATAGGCATTTTGGATGCTGCTATTAAAATAGCCCTTCTAGCGATATTTTCACTTACTCCACTCATTTCATATAATATTCGTCCCGGTTTAACAACAGTTACCCAATATTCAGGGGATCCTTTCCCCGAACCCATACGTGTTTCAGCAGGTCTTACTGTAACTGGTTTGTCTGGAAATAGACGGACCCATATTTTTCCACCACGGCGTGCATTTCGTGTCATTGCTCGTCGACCCGCTTCGATTTGTCTAGATGTTATCCAAGCGGGTTCAAGTGCCTGAAGAGCATATTTACCAAAACAAATATGATTACCTCGATAAGATATTCCCTTCATTCTTCCTCTATGTTGTTTACGGAATCTAGTTCTTTTGGGGTTATAGTTGATAGTTGTTTCGGAATTCCATCTCTACTACAGAACTGGACATGAGAGTTTCTTCTCATTCAGCTCCTTGCGAAAAAAGGATTCAAAGTGGAATTTCAAAAAATTTGGACATAATTGTTTTTCGAACATTCTAATTCCATTTAGAGTATAAAAGAAATCTTTAGTTTATTTTGTCCTTTATCCAAGCTTACCAAGTCAAAGAAAAAAGGTTTTCGCGAGCGAATATTTACTCTTGCAATCTCTATATTCAGTCGTAGTACTTGTTCGTGACTTCTCCGAATAGAGGAATTTTTGGGGGGTTCATTTCGCCATCCCTACTAGTGAATGAGTAAGATTCCTTTGTTCAATAAAATCTTTTGCATTCAAAGGTTCCATCGTTCTCACCATTTCGTACTTAAATGGTTAGGTCAGAATCATACAACGGAGCTCATAACACAATTTATTCTTGAGTCAACCTTCTTAGTCTTTATTGGCTCGAAGCTCTTGATTTTTTTCTTAGTTCTTATCAATTCGAAATTTCGAATTGATAAATAAATTGTATAATTATATATTAATATTAGTATTGTATTTATTATATTTTATTTTTATTTTGAATTCTTAGAAGCGTATCATATTATCATATACTTATAACATATATATCATATATATAATAAAAATAAGTAAAAAAATGCCTATATATAGTATATATAGAATATAGTATATAGAGTATAAAAGGATTCATTTACTATTTCATTATATTATGGATATGGATGAATAAATTCAGTATTGATGCTTTATTACACTGTGAGATGACTCATAGACCTTACATATTGGAATTCTAGATCCTAGATACTCTTTTTCTCTCTTTCTCTCATCCTTCCATTTATCTACACCTTTCTTCTGTATTTTGCTTGAAACTTAGACTTCAAGTTTAGTCAAAAAAGTTTCAGTTGCTACAAAGATATGAAAGATTTATCATATCTTGACTGGTTCTTTAGATTGAGATAATACGAGGTGATGAGTTGGTTTTCGTTTTCATACTGCCGGGCTTTTAATCCTAACCCTAAAAAACCATCGAGTCACACACTAAGCATAGCAATTCTATCACAAAGTAAATCGGCTTTTTATTCAAT